TAGAAAGAAGAATTTTTTTCTATTTTCAGGGTATGAACCTAAAAGCTTAATTTTAGCTTATCTTTCTATATTTAGGTGTAATGATGCACATTGAATTTTGATTTCAAAGGATTAGTTTAATTCTAAATAATATAATAAGAGTAATAAATTACATTATCTATTCTATCAAAATAGCCCTTTATTCAGGCATCTTATTATATATTTAAGTGTTTTCTGAGGAACTTGGATAATATAAACTATAATTTATTGGGGGAGTAACATTTGGTCCTGTCAAACAAATAATTATATTAAAATAGAAGATTTGATTTATTTAATTTTAATAAATTATATATTATTATATAATTACTGTTAAAGCTAATTTGATATTTGAAAAAAGATAAAAGAAAAGGGGGGGGTAATATATATATATATGTATAAGACTATTTAAGAAATGGGAAAGGATAACTAATATAGGATAGATAGGAGTATTTTAGACGATGGAAGCCAACATCCCAAGTAGAGATAGGATAGCATAGAGTAGGTAATAGAACATGATAGATAAGAACGTGACACATGATCCATATGGAAGGGGTTGAAAAAGAAGAAGTGAGATAAAGAGAGATGTTTACTAATAAGGAATAGGTTAATGGAAGAGACTGAGCAATAGGGTGCAATAGATCAGACTATAAGGACTATACACATAGGAGGATTTAGATATAGGGGATATTACATGGAATACAAGGAGTATATAGGGTTATTAGGATAATAAGAGGGTATGCAATCATATAAAATTACAGGATATGTAAGTATTTAGATATGGGTAACAGTACATGATATGAGAGAATGGTAATACTAGTATATATATAGGAGATTATAATCATATAAATATTTATAGGTAGTGGAGATGTATGGCGATGGATCAGAGTGGAGACGTAAGGCCCGGGGAGAGAGAGGGGGGGGGTCTATAACCCTGTTCCTTTTTACATTTTAATCAATATAATTAAAAGTTTGATTCTTTCTTTTAAATTCAAAATTTAAATTTTATTATATGTAAGAATTTTCTTAATTTCTAAATGATTTTTATTAGTTCAGTGTTTATTTTTGGCTTTTATTGGAAGATAAAACTAGGATTTTAATTATAACTGACAAAAATTGTGCCAGCCGTCGCGGTTATACAATTAGTTAAATTGAATTTTTTTGGCTAAATATTATATTATTTTTATAATTAAAATTTTTATTTTGAGGTGAAATTCAAATTTAATAATTTTTTATTAGTTATTATAGATATATGAAATTCATATAAAGACTAGGATTAGATACCCTATTATTATGATTTTAAATTTGCTTTAATATTAATAGTTATGTCCTTAAAATTAAAAGAATTTGGCGGTTATTTATTCTTTCCAGAGGAACCTGCCCCTTAATTGATAATCCACGATTGATTTAACTTAGATTTTGTTTATATATCGCTGTCATTGAATGTTTTATGAGAATATTTTCTTAGAATTTTATGAATTTAATGTTAGGTCAAGATGTAGCTATATTTAAGTGGAGGTGGGTTACATTATTTTTATATTTGGATGGCTAGATTTTATTTTAGACCTGAAATTGGATTTGGTTGTAATTTTTATAAAACTTTTAATTTTGATTTAAGTTCTAAATAATGTACACATCGCCCGTCACTCTCATTATAAAATAGTTGAGATAAGTCGTAACAAAGTAGGCCCACCGGAAGGTGGGCCTGGTAAGTTCAAGGTGCTTCCATTAGGGAATTTATTATTTACATTAATAATTTTTATTGTGCGATTCAATTCATCTTGATTAATATTTATTTAATATTATATTTATTTTTTATATTTTTAATAAAAATATTTTATTTTTTAGTATTTTTAAGAATTAATATGTTTTCTTTTTTTTACTGTAAGGGCTAATATTATTTATATAATAAGTATTTATTATTTAAAGTACCTTTTGCATCAGGGTTTAACTAAATTAATAAATTATTTTTTTTTTCTCGAAATCTTAAGATTTAAGATATAATGTTTCTTTTTGTTTCAAAAAGATTTATAATTATATTTTGGAAGTTATATGCTTTTCATTTAAGGTGATATCTAGTTTTCTAATAATTGAATATAATTCATTTCTAACAATGCTTTATTTAATTTTATTATTAAAAGTTTGTTATTTAAAGGTTTGGGGGGATAAGCTCTCTTATTTTTTTAAAAATATTTTTTATAAAATGTTGTTTAGGATTAAAAATTTCCATTAATTATTTTGTTATAATTATACATTTTTTATAAAGATTTATTATATTTTTAACTTTTTATTAGAATTTAATTTTTAATTTTTAATACTTTTAATAATGTTAAAATTAGTAATTTAGTTAATTTATTTATTGGAACTCGGCAATTTTTATTTTCACCTGTTTAACAAAAACATGTTCTTTTGTTTTTAATATAAGATCGGGCCTGCCCATTGATTAAAAATATTAAAAGGCTGCGGTATTTTAACTGTACGAAGGTAGCATAATCACTTGTCTTTTAATTGGAGGCTAGAATGAATGGTTTGATGAGAAATAAACTTTCTTTAGATAATTTATTTGAATTTAATTTTTTAGTTAAAAAGCTAAAATTTTTTTATAGGACGAGAAGACCCTTTAGAGGTTTACTAATTTTATAAATTATATTTTTTTGTTAATTAATTTATTTTTTAGAATAATTAGTTTTGTTGGGGTGACAATAAAATTTTATTAACTTTTATTATTTATTTTCATTAATTTATGTTTTTTTGATCCAGACTTTTTGATTATAAGATTAACCTACCTTAGGGATAACAGCGTAATCTTTTTGGAGAGTTCATATCGATGAAAAGGTTTGCGACCTCGATGTTGAATTAAGATAAGGGGTGGGGGTAGATTTTCATCTTTTTGGTCTGTTCGACCATTATATTCTTACATGATTTGAGTTCAGACCGGCGTGAGCCAGGTCGGTTTCTATCCTTATTTTAAGTAATTTAGTACGAAAGGACCAATTACTTTAATGATATTATTATTTTTTTGATTAATTTTAACTATTTTGGCAGATTAGTGCTATAAATTTAGAATTTATATATGTGTTTATTACACAAATAGTAATGTATATAATTATTTATATTTTTTTACTCGTTATAGTTTTATTATCTGTTGCTTTTGTTACTTTATTAGAGCGAAAAGTTTTAGGTTATATTCAGCTTCGTAAAGGTCCTAATAGGGTAGGCTATATAGGCCTATTACAACCATTTAGTGATGGGTTAAAATTATTTTTTAAGGAACAAACATATTTGTATACATCTAATTTTGTAATTTATTATTTTTCACCCGTTTTTATGTTGATATTGTCTTTTAGATTATGATTATTATTTCCTTTTATAGTTAATGTTTATAATTTTAATCTTGGATTTTTATATTTTTTGTGTTGTACAAGTTTGGGTGTCTATGGTGTTTTAATATGTGGATGATCTTCAAATTCTAATTATTCTATGCTTGGCTCACTTCGTTGTATAGCTCAAACTATTTCTTACGAAGTAAGAATGTCGATAATTTTATTATGTTTAATTTTGTTCGTTTATGGTTTTGATTTGATTTTATTTTCTATTTTTCAAAATTATATTTGATTTATATTTTTTTCCTTTCCTTTATTTTTTTGTTGAGTTTCATCTTTTTTAGCTGAGGTTAATCGTTCTCCATTTGATTTTGCCGAAGGGGAGTCAGAGCTGGTCTCTGGTTTTAATGTTGAATATAGAAGAGGCGGTTTTGCTTTTATTTTTTTGTCGGAATATATAAATATTATTTTTATAAGTTTATTAACAGTTATTTTTTTTTTAGGCTGTGATTTATATTCTTTAAAGTTTTTTTTAAAGTTAGTTGTTATTATTTTTTTAGTTATTTGAGTTCGTGGAACTTTACCTCGATTTCGTTATGATAAATTAATGTATTTAACTTGAAAGGTTTTTTTACCTATTTCTTTAAATTACTTTATTTTTTACATGGGTTTTATTGTTTTTATATTTGAATATTTATAATCATTATTATAAGTTAAGCTGATAGAAGAATTAAACTACTTTCTTATATTTTCAAAATATACGCTTATCTAAAGCTTAATCAACTAGTCTGTTAATTTATCTCATATTTTTAATATGATTGGATTGATAATGAAATATAAAAAATATATTGTTGTAATGATTTGTCCTGTTGTAATGAAAGGTTCTTCTGCCGGTCGAGCCCCAATTCATGTCAATAGTATTACTATAGTGAAGAATGACCAAAATATTATTTGGTTGATTGGGTAGAATATATTTCTTTGGAATTTATTTTTTGAAGTTAATGGGATAATTATTATTATTATAATAGATAAAATTATGGCTACAACACCCCCCAACTTATTAGGAATTGATCGTAGAATTGCATATGCAAATAGAAAATACCATTCTGGTTGAATATGAATAGGGGTAACTAGTGGGTTTGCTGGAATGAAGTTTTCTGGATCTCCTAATAAACGTGGTTCTAATAAATTAATCATAAGGAATAGGTATAGAGCGATTAATATTCCTATAATATCTTTAATAGAGAAGTACGGGTGAAATGGTATTTTATCATAGTTTCTATTAATTCCAGTAGGATTGTTAGATCCAGTTTGATGGAGGAATAATAAATGAATTATTGTTATTCCAGCTAGAATAAATGGTAATAAAAAATGTAATGTGAAAAATCGCGTTAGTGTGGCGTTGTCAATTGAGAACCCCCCTCATAATCATTTTACGATTTCATTTCCAAGGTATGGAATTGCTGATATTAAATTAGTAATAACTGTTGCCCCTCAAAAAGATATTTGTCCCCATGGTAAAACATACCCTAAGAATGCAGTTGCTATGATAATAAATAATATAATAACTCCTACTGTTCATGTTATAAATAGTTTATAAGACCCATAGTATATTCCTCGTCCGATATGTAAATATAAACAAATAAAAAATATTGATGCCCCGTTGGCGTGTATATTACGTAATAATCATCCAGTATTCACATCACGTGTGATGTGAATTACTCTATCAAATGCAATGTTAATATCAGCTGTATAATGTATAGCTAAAAACACTCCAGTTAAAATTTGAATAATTAAACATATTCCTAAAAGTGATCCAAAATTTCATCAAATTGAGATTGATGATGGAGTTGGTAAGTCAAATAAAGAAGAATTTATAATTTTGATTATTGGATGTGATTTTCGAATAGGTTTTTTCATAATTTTTTTTTCGTATTGGTCCTTCAAATGTATTTGTAATAAAGATTACGTAAATTATAGTTATTAATAAATATAATGCTATTATGATTGTAATAATAGATCTTTTTGTATTGAATAATTTTATTATGGATATATTTTGTTGTCCATCTATAGTTTGAATGATGGCTCTGCCATATGATAATATTTCTTCTTTTAAAAGGAATATTCTAATGACTACAACAATTATAATTATAATTAAGGTTTTAAATGAGAATTTTATAATTTCATTTGAAGCAATTCTGGCCATGTATATAAATAATACCAATATTCCCCCTAATATAACTAAAACTAGAATATATGAGTATCATGTGTATTTTATCCAAATTCTTATTGCTATAGATGATAAAAATGTAATTAAGATTACGTTGAACCCTATACTTAATGGATGGTTAAGGGTGATTAAAGTAGTGGAGGTAACAATTATTAATATAAAAATTAATTTCATATTCAGCGAGTATTTTATTTAAAATATTAATTTTGGGGATTAAAGTAGGAATTTTTTATTCTCTTGCTGAAGTTTTAAAGTATAATCTATCTATGATTTACAAAATCATTATTTTTTTTTAAACTATTAAAACTGATTCTATTAAATAATTTTATTTTTTTATATATATTTTTATGTGGTTTAATTATTCTTTGTTCTTCTCGTAAACATTTACTTTTAACTTTATTGAGTCTGGAGTACTTAGTTGTTGTAATTTTCTTTTCATTTTTCTTTTTTTTATACAGATATATAAGAGAATATTATTTTATTATTTTTTTTTTAACTTTTTCGGTCTGTGAGGGTGTTATGGGCCTCTCAGTCCTTGTTTCTATAATTCGTTGTCACGGTAATGATAATTTAATAAATATTAGAAGTTTAATATGATAAAGATATTAATTTTTTATTTTTTTTTGATTCCCTTATGCTTTTTAAATAATTGAATAGTTTTGATTTGTTCTTTGTTTTTTTCTTTAATTTTATTTTTTAATATAAGATTATTTACATATTTTTATAGATCTTTAAGATATGGTTTTATAATAGATGTTCTTTCTTCTTCTCTTATTTATTTAACTGTTTGAATTACTTTATTAATGATTCTAGCCAGCTATAAAATTAATTTAACAAGTTCATCCAATTATTTTGTTTTAGTTGTTATCTTTTTGTTATTTTTTTTAATTCTTTCCTTTTCTACACAAAATATTTTTTTGTTTTATATTTTTTTTGAATCGAGCTTGATTCCAACTCTTTTATTGATTTTTGGTTGAGGCTATCAACCTGAACGTCTTTCTTCGGGGTTTTATTTATTGTTTTATACTCTTTTTGGATCATTGCCTCTTTTATTATCAATTTTTTATATTAATAATTTGTGTTTAAGTTTATTTTATCCTTTAATTTTTGTTAATTATAATTTATATTTATATATGGGCCTAGTTTTAGCCTTTTTAATCAAAATGCCTATAATTTTTTTTCATTTTTGATTACCTAGGGCTCATGTTGAGGCGCCAATTTCAGGCTCTATAATTTTGGCTGGAGTTCTTTTAAAATTAGGGGGCTATGGTTTAATACGTGTTATAGGTTTTGTGAGTGGGAATTTTATATTAAATAATATTTTGTTAATTGGATTAAGTCTATTTGGTATAATGGTTGTTGGTTTTATTTGTATGTTTCAAGTTGACATAAAATCTATAATTGCTTATTCTTCTGTGAGACATATGGCTCTAGTAATTTGTGGTATTTTTTCAATGAATAGTTTAGGGATATTAGGTTCTTTAATTTTAATAATTGGTCATGGTCTTTGTTCTTCTGGTTTATTTTGTTTAGCCAATTTAATTTATGAACGCTCAAATAGTCGTAGATTTTATTTTAATAAAGGTATAATTAGTTTGATGCCCAGACTTTCATTTTTTTGATTTTTACTATGTGCTAATAATATGGCTAGACCAATAACTTTGAATTTGTTAGGTGAAGTTTTTATTATTAATAGATTAATAAGATGATCATTTTATTCTTTTTTCTTTTTATTTTGGGGTTCATTTTTGAGTTGTTGTTATAGAATCTATTTATATTCTAATACTCAACACGGTTCTTTATATTCAGGATTAAAATTAGTTTATAATATTAATTTACGTGAATATATATTGATTTTTTTCCATTGTTTTCCTTTAAATTTTATAGTTTTAAAAATTGATATTTTTATAGTTTGATTATGTTTGAATAGTTTAATAAGAATAATAATTTGTGGTGTTATAGGTATAATATTATTTCAGACTTTGAAGAATACTTCTTTTTATATAATTAGATCATTTTTTTTATTTATTTTGGGCTTATTAATATTTTTAACAGGTTTATTTTTTATTTATTATAATCAGGTTTTTTTATTAGATTGGGAATTCCTTTCCTATAATAGTATAATAATTACTTTAACTTTAATTTTTGATTGAATATCATTATTGTTTAGAGGTTGTGTCTTTTTTATCTCATCCATAGTAATTATATATAGCCATTCTTATATAATTTCAGATCCTAATAGGATTCGATTTTTATATTTAGTTTTAATATTCATTTTTTCTATATTTATACTTATTATAAGACCAAATCTTGTTAGTATTCTAATTGGTTGAGATGGTTTAGGTTTAGTATCATATTGTTTGGTTATTTATTTTCAAAATTATAAATCTCATAGAGCTGGAATGTTAACTATTTTAACTAATCGTATTGGAGACGTGGCCATTCTTTTATCTATTTCTTGGATAATAAATTTTGGTAGTTGACATTTTTTTTATTATTTATTTATTTACGATAATTGAGTTTTTTATATAGTTTCCTTATTAATTTTAGCTGGTTTTACTAAAAGAGCTCAAATTCCTTTTTCTTCTTGGTTACCTGCCGCTATGGCAGCACCCACCCCAGTTTCAGCTTTAGTGCACTCTTCTACTTTGGTTACTGCTGGAGTTTATCTTTTAATTCGTTTTAGCACAATAATTTATATATTTAATTGTAATTTTTTTTTAATATTATCTTTATTAACTATATTTATATCAGGTTTAGGGGCTAATTTTGAATTTGATTTAAAAAAGATCATCGCTTTATCAACTTTGAGACAATTAGGTTTAATAATAACTATTCTTTTTTTAGGCTATCCTTATTTATCATATTTTCATTTATTAACACATGCTTTTTTTAAGGCTTTGCTTTTTTTATGTGCGGGTTTAATTATTCATGTCATAAATGACACTCAGGATATCCGCTTTATAGGTGGACTCACATATCAACTACCTTTTACAATTACATGTTTTTGCATTTCAAATCTTTCTTTGTGTGGATTCCCCTATCTTTCAGGGTTTTATTCTAAAGATTTAATTTTAGAATTAATAACATTTTCAGGTTCTAATATTTTTATTTATATTATTATATATTTATCGGTAGGCCTAACTGTTTCTTATAGTATTCGTTTAATTTATTATACAATAGTTATATGTCCGAATTCTTACGTGTGTCAAAGCTATATAGAGGATAAATTAATAAATTTTTCTATAATTTTTTTAATTATAATATCAATATTCTCAGGCAGTCTTTTAATATGGATAATTTTTTCAACACCAATTTTTTTAGTTATATCGACTTTTATAAAATTAATATCTTTATTTATAATTTTTTTAGGTGCCTTTTTGGGTTATGAATTATCTATTTTTTATTATAATTCTTTTTCTAACTATTTAATTTTTTATAAAATTTCTTCATTTCTAGGAAGTATGTGATTTTTACCTTCTTTTAGAACATATATTTTGAATAATAATTTTTTTAAGGTTTCATTCGATCTAAATCATAATTTAGAAGTTGGTTGGGGGGAATTAATTTTCTCAAAACTATCTTTTTTTTACGTAGTAGTTTTGAGTAAATTCATTCATTTTTTTTATTATAATAATTTGAAGATTTATATGGTTTCTTTTTTTTTGTTTGCTTTAATATTTTTTGTTTTTTAAACTTGGATAGCTTAATTATAAAGCTTAATATTGAAGATATTATTATGGGATATATCCCTTCAGGTATTTATAAAAATATAAATTTTGTTTTTTCATTGAAAATGAAATGTTTTATTTTAAACTATATAAATATAAGAGAAAAACGGATTTTAACCGCTTTAAAAGATAGTTAGCGGCTTCTTTTAGTTACAACATTCTCTTTTAACTAGATTTTAAATCAATAATTTCATTAACAGTGAAATACCTCTATTTTGGTTTTAGTTAAAAGTAAGGGGCTTTAGCCCTATTTTTAGGTCGAAACTAAATGTAAAATTTACTTCAGTACTTGAGGATAATTCATATTGAATAATTTTTAATTGCAAATTAAACGTTATAATTAACTATAACCCCAGTTTGTTCACTCTAGGATGCCGTTTTTTCATTCATGATATAATCCAATAACTAAAATGATGAGAAATGTGGATGTTACAATAAATCATGATTTTACTTTAGTTATTTGTATAATTTTGATTGTTGGTATTAAAATTACAATTTCAACATCAAAAATTAGGAAGATGATGGCGATTATAAAAAATTGGATTGAGAATGGTATTCGAGATGATCTTTTAGGGTCAAATCCACATTCAAATGGTGTTATTTTTTCTCGATTGTTTTTTGATTTTTTTGAAATAATTGCGCATACTCTAATTAAAATTATTCTAATAATTATTCTAATTATAATTGATGATCTAGTTAATAGGATTACTTTTTCTCTTTTGAGACCTCTTAATTGGAAGTTAAGAATACTTTATATACTAAAAAAGTAACTACCTCACCAATAAATTGAAATATATAAAAATAGTCATACTACATCAACAAAATGTCAGTATCAAGCTGCTGCTTCAAATCCAAAGTGGTGTTTATTTGAAAAATGAAATTTTATAGTTCGAATTAGGCAAACCAATAAAAATGTAGTACCAATAATTACGTGGATTCCGTGGAATCCTGTTGCTATAAAAAAACAAGATCCATAGACGGAGTCTCTAATTGTAAATGGGGACTCTAAGTATTCATATGCTTGCAGTATAGTGAAGTAAATCCCTAGTGTTACAGTTATAAATAAACCCCTAATTGTTTGTCTATGATTTTTGTTTATAATACTGTGGTGGGCTCATGTAATAGTAATACCAGAAGATAATAAAATTGTTGTGTTTAGAAGAGGAATATCTATAGGATTAAAAGTTTTGATTCCTTTCGGAGGCCAGGTTATACCGATTTCAATAGTCGGTGCAAGTCTACTGTGAAAGAAGGCTCAAAAAAATGAGATAAAGAAAAAGATTTCTGAAATGATAAATAGAATTATTCCTCACTTTAATCCATTAGTTACTATGACTGTGTGTTTGCCTTGGTATGTCCCCTCTCGTACGATATCTCGTCATCATTGGATTATTGTTAATATTAAAATTAGAATTCCAGTTATTATTAATATAGGGTTTTTTATGTGAAATCATATAACTATACCTGATGTTATTGTTATGGCTCCGATTGATCCTGTTAGTGGTCATGGTCTTGGGTCTACTAGGTGAAATGGGTGATTACTTTTTTTCATAATTAACTTCACTAGAATATAAGGTTGTAAGAACTGAAAATACATATGCTTGAATTATAGCTACTGCTGTTTCAAATAATATTAATATAATTTGAATTATTATAAGAATAATAATTATAATTGATGAAGCTTGTGTTGTATTATTTCCTAGAAGACTTATTAATAGGTGTCCAGCGATTATATTAGCCGTTAGTCGAACGGCTAATGATCCTGGTCGGATAATATTTCTAATAGTTTCAATACATACTATAAATGGTATTAGTATACCAGGTGTACCTGCAGGAATTAAATGTCTAAATATATCTTGTGTTTTATTAATTCATCCAAATAGTATAATTGAGAGTCATAAAGGTAATGACATGGCTAATGAGAAGATTAGGTGACTTGATCTTGTAAAAATGTATGGCAAAAGGCCTATTATATTATTAATTAAAATAAATATAAATAATGATGTTATCATTAAAGTTAATCCTTTACTTTTTGATAAAAGTATTTTGAATTCTTGGTGTAATGTTTTATAAATTAAATTAATAATTATTCTTTGACGAGATTTAATTAATCAATACGGGTAAGGCATAATTATTAAAATGATTATTGTTCTAATTCAATTTATTGAATAATATATAGATGTAGATGGATCAAATGTCGAAAATAGATTTGTTATCATTTTCATATAAGTTGATTTATATTTTTACTTTTTATATTTATTTTAATTTGATAATTTTTATTAAAGTATGATATTCTGTTAATTATAATAATTATTACAATAAATATAATTATCAATATAAGTCACGATATTGGAGCTATTTGTGGTATAGAAAAATATTATATTAATTTTTTCAGTCTGACAGTCTGATGTTTTTTATAAACTAATTTTTCCATTAAGAGTATTCGTTAATTACTATATTTTGGTTTAAGAGACCATTGCTTCACTTTCAGCCACTTAATGATTTATTTTTTAGTCATCTAATAAATTGTTTTGTATTTACTCTTTCAATTATAATTGGTATAAATCTATGATTTGCTCCACAAATTTCAGAACATTGACCATATATAACCCCCGGTCGATTGATATATATAGAACCTTGATTGAGTCGACCGGGGATGGCGTCGATTTTAATCCCTAATCTTGGAATAGTTCAAGAATGTAATACATCTGTTGCGGTTACAATAATTCGAACTTGGTTATTTATGGGAATAACAATCCGATTATCTGTTTCTAATAAACGAAATTCGTTTATTTCAATTTCTCTTGTTGGTTTTATGTATGATTCAAATTCAATGTTCTTGAAGTCTGAATATTCATAGCTTCAATATCATTGATGCCCAATTGCTTTAATAGTTAGTGTTGGATTTTTTGTTTCATCTATTATATATAAAATGCGAAGAGACGGTAGGGCAATAAGAATTAGAATCATCGCCGGAATAATTGTTCAAATAATTTCAATTATTTGGTTTTCTATCATGAAACGGTTAATTATTTTATTAAAAAGTATTTTGAATATAATTCAGGCGATGGTTGTTGTAATTATAATTAAAATAATCATTGTATTATCATGAAATAATATCAATTGTTCTATTAGTGGTGAGTTTGGGTCTTGGAAATTAATTTGTGATCATTTACTAATTTCTAAAAAAAGATTATTCTTTATAAATGAATCTTAAATTCATTGCATATATTTCTGCCATATTAGAAGTTAAATGCAATTGGCATTTCGTTATATGAATGTTCGGCTGGCGGGTAATTTTGTAATCATTCAATTCTTGAATTTAAATTCATCATAAATATAATTTTTCGTTTTGAAATTATACTTTCTCATATAATTATAATGAATATCATAGTCCCTAAAATTGAAATAGTTGATCCAATTGATGAAATTACATTTCATGATATATATATATCTGGGTAATCGGAATATCGTCGTGGTATACCTCTTAGACCAAGGAAGTGTTGTGGGAAAAAGGTCAAGTTCACTCCAATAAATATTGTTAAGAATTGAGTTTTTAGTCACTTTGGGTTCATTGTTATTCCCGTAAATAGTGGGTATCATTGGATAAATCCAGCTATAATAGCGAATACGGCTCCTATAGAGAGTACATAATGGAAATGGGCTACTACATAATATGTGTCGTGGAGTACAATGTCAATTGATGAATTAGCTAAAACAATTCCAGTTAATCCCCCAATTGTGAATAAAAATACAAATCCAAGTGTTCATAATATTGACGGTGAGTAATTAATTATTGATCCGTGAATAGTTGCTAATCATCTAAAAATTTTAATTCCTGTTGGAATGGCGATAATTATTGTGGCTGATGTAAAATATGCACGTGTATCTACATCTATACCTACTGTGAATATATGGTGGGCTCATACAATAAATCCTAATAGACCAATGGCTAATATGGCGTAAATTATTCCTGTTGAACCGAATGCATTTCTTTTACCACTTTCATGTCTAATAATATGAGAAATAATACCAAACCCTGGTAGAATTAAAATGTAAACTTCTGGGTGTCCGAAAAATCAGAATAGGTGTTGGTAAAGAACTGGATCACCCCCTCCTGCTGGGTCAAAGAAAGATGTATTTAAATTTCGATCAGTTAGAAGTATAGTAATGGCTCCTGCTAGAACTGGAAGTGATAATAATAATAATAGTGCAGTAATACCAACAGACCATACAAATAGGGGAATTTTTTCTCTTGTTATACCTGATGTTCGTATATTAATAATGGTTGAAATGAAGTTAACAGCTCCTAAAATTGATGACACACCTGCAAGATGTAGGGAAAAGATTGTTAGATCTACTGATGCTCCATTGTGGGCTAGATTTCTTGATAAAGGGGGGTAAACTGTTCATCCAGTTCCTGCCCCCGCATCTACTATTCTACCAATTAATAATAATGTTAAGGAAGGGGGTAATAATCAGAATCTTATATTATTTATTCGAGGAAATGCCATGTCAGGTGCTCCAATTATTAAAGGTACTAACCAATTTCCAAATCCTCCAATTATAATTGGTATAACCATAAAAAAAATTATAATGAAGGCGTGAGCTGTTACAATAACATTGTAAATTTGATCATTACCGATAAATGATCCGGGTTGTCCTAATTCAATTCGAATAATCCATCTTATCGATATTCCGATTATTCCTGATCATATACCTAATATAAAGTACAAAGTACCAATGTCTTTATGATTTGTTGAAAATATTCATTTATTCAATTTTTACGTTCTCTACATTAATTAATTTATATAGATAAAGTGTCTGATTATAGGTTGTAAATTGTAAATTTATATATGAATTTTTAATTCCTTTATCAGGCTTTATAGTCAATTTAATGATATTAGACTGCAATTCTGAAGTAGTATTATACTAAAGCCTATAAAATTATATTTATATTTTTAACTTTGAAGGTTAATAGTTTATTTAACTTAAGGTTTTATGTTATTCTAATAATTATAGTGATTGGTAATATTATGTTAATTAAAAGATTTATTATATTTGTTATTTTTATATTTCTTCTTTTAATATTTCATTTATTAATATAATTATTTATTATGATAATGGGTGTAATTATTCGTATATAATAAAATAGTGTAATTATTGATGTTATTATTAAAATTATAATAGTAATTTTACATTCATTATTTATTAATGATTGGATAACTAACCATTTAGGTAAAAATCCTAAAAATGGAGGAAGTCCCCCCAAACTTAATATTATTATAATAAATCTGATTTTTTCTGTTTTGGTATTTATATTTGTGTTTATTTGGTTTATAAAATTGATTGATTTTTTTTTAAATCTTTGAGTTAAAATAAATATTATTAATGAATAAATAATTAAATATTTTATTCATGTTTCGTTGTCATATAGTACACAGGCTACTATTCATCCTAAATGATTGACCGATGAATAGGCTATGATTTTTTTTGTTGATGTTTGGTTAATACCACCGATTGCTCCAATAAGAGCACTTAAAATAGCTAATATGTTAACTATAAGGATATTATTATTTGTATTTCTTAAAATATATAAAGGTGCGATCCTTTGTCATGTTATTAATATTATAACATTGTTCCATTTTAATTTTTTTATAATATTAATAAATCATAAATGTATGGGCGCCATACCAATTTTTATTGTTATACTTAGTGTGATAATTGATATCGGCAGATAATTAATTATATTTTCATCAATTATGATTAGCGGATTTACGGTGATTATAAAAATAAATATTATTGAAGCTATACTTTGGATAATAAAATAAATTATTTTAGATTCTGATGATATTAGGTTTTTTTCTTCTTCCATTAATGGAATAAATGATAGTATATTGATTTCTAACCCTATTCACATACTAAATCAATTTTCTGATCTCAATACCAATAATGTGGATAAAATAGTTGTTGTTAATATTATTATTTTAGTTGAAATTTTTATTAT